GGTAAGATCTTGGTTTATTCCATTTTCAAGGACTCCCAAGCACACGTATTAACTATAACTAGAGATGAGATAGATAATGAAAGGCTTGTTATTTAACAGTATAATATGTCTTATATGCCAATGTCAACCAATCGAAATGGATATCTATACGAATGACCAAACCTATCAGAAAAATTTTAAATAAAATAAAATAAAGAGCTCAAATCAAACTAAAAAAAGAAATATTCTTTTTTTTTTTACTTTGGTATGGGTTGATGGGTTGCCCGGGACTCGAACCCGGAACTAGTCGGATGGAGTAGATAATTTTTCCTTGTTGCTATAGAAGAAAAATATCCCTCCCCAAACCGTGCTTGCAGTTTTCATTGCACACGACTTTCCCTATGTATATATCAAAAAGAAAAAAGAATTACATATTGAGAAGAAAGTCTAAGAATTTTGCCTACTCAGTGAATTTCACCACAAATATGATGATATATACGATATATCATGATATATGAGCATTTCAGAATACAAATTCATGAATATTTTTTTTTTTTTTTTTAATGAAAAAGTATCATGAACAATCATGAATGATCCACCAGATCATTGATACGGATAATGTCCAAATACCAAATACGTTCTCTATGTAATCCGTGTAAAAGAAAAGGTATTTTTTGGAGGAAGATTAAAGAAAGAGATTGTTCTTCTTCCAAAAAAAATTCTTCTAAGAATCCCGAACCTAATCTTCGCATAAAAGTGCGTACTGTACTTTTATGTTTACGAGCCAAAGTTCTAGCACACGAAAGTCGAAGTATATACTTTATACGATACAAAACCTGTTTCTTTGAGGATCCGCTGTGATAACGACAAAGATTTCTACATATCCGACAAAATCGATCAATAATATCAGAATCCGATAAATCGGTCCAGATCGGTTTACTAATAGGATGACCCAATACAGTACAAAATTGAGCTTTCGACAATGATCCAATAAGAGAAATAACTGGGGCTATGGTATCTAATTTCTTAGTCAGAGTATTTATTAGAAATGAATTCTCTAGCATTTGATTTCTTACTACCAAAGGATTTTTTAGTACACTTGAAAAATATCCCAGAAAAGAGAAGGAATAGTCGGGTAATTGCTTTATATAGATCCTATAAGGTTGAAACCAAAAATGAAAATAAGATTGCCAAAAATTCACAAGATGAAATTTCCATTTCTTCATCAGAATAAGAGTTCCTTTTGAAGCCAGAATTGCTTTTCCTTGATATCGAACATAATGTATGAAAGTATCTTTGAGGAACCATAGGATCCTCTGAAAAGAATTACAACACACGACTATAAGATATTCTATTTTTCCATAGAAATGTGTTCGCTCAAGAAAGACTCCAGAAGATATTGATCGTAAATAAGAAGACTGTTTACGAAGAAACAGGAATAGATATTCGCATTCATATACATAAGAATTATGTAGGAACCAAAAGAATCTTTTCTTTCTTTTTGAAAAGACGTAAATGGATTTCTTTGAAGTAATGAGACTATTCAAATTATGATATTCGTGGAAAAACAATCGCAAGAAATGCAAAGAAGAAACATCTTTGATCCAGCATTGAAGGATTTGAACCAAGATTTCCAGATGGATGGGATGGGGTATTAGTAGATCTGACACATAATTTAAATGTGACAATTTATCCTCTAAAAAGGGAAATATTGAATGAATAGATCGTAAATTCTGAGATTTTGGTATTCTTTTTTCTTCAAGGGAAGATACTAATCGCGACGAGAATGGAATTTCCAGAATGACTCCAAAACCTTCTGATACCATTTGAGAAGAAAAATGAGAATAAAAAGAATTCTTGTGCCCCCAAAATACATTTTGGTTAGAATCATTCACCGAAGAAATCAAAGATTTCTGTTGATACATTCGAGTAATTAAGCGTTTCACAAGTACTAAACTAGATTTATTGTCATAACCGATAATTTCCACAGGTTCGTAAAAAATAAAACTATTGAAGCTATGATAATGAGCAAGTGAGTAAATATACTCCTGAAGGAGTAGCGGATATAGGAAGTTTTGTTGCCGAAATCTATCTTTTTTCAATCTAAATATCCTTGTAATTCTGTCATTGAAACACATTTATACTATAACCAAAAAAGGGAGGCACTTCTTGTTTTATGAAATGATACATAGTGCAATATGGTCAGAACGGCGTATGCGTATGTTGTATGTAGTATATTTTTTATCTTATACTAAAATACTCTTTATAATAAAATAGTATAACTTCTAACTCTAAGAAACTAGAATAATAATAGAATAAGAAGATTCTTATTCTATTATTCTAAGAAATAATTCTAAGAATATAGTCTAGTATTAATATAGACTATACACTGTCTATACTTTTACTTTAAATAATATATACTATATACTTTTTTACTGTACTGTGATGTAAAAAAAATAAAGAGAATCTAAGAAGTAAAAGATTCTATAAAAGTAAGAACAAATAAAGAATATATACCCCGGAGACAGAGAGCCCAATCTACAGATCTTTTTTTCTTTCCTCTTTTCCAATTTTGTTAATATAACTAGAATAACAATAAAAGAAAATAGAAAAGAACAATAAGAAAAAGAAGGAAAAGGGGTAAAAATCTTTTATTTTCGCAACCCAATCACTCTTTTGACTTTGGAAAAGATTCCTTTTTTATCACTATACTATTTCTTCTACACATCCGTCTCCAATCCATAATAAAGAATAATTAGGATTAATAAAAAAAAAAAAGAATCAATGGTCCACTCACAATTCACAAGAGAACCTTTTACCACATCAGGCACTAATCTATTTTTAACGTATAATTAGTAATTCAATCGGGTAATCATTCAAATTAAGAAAGGAAGCTCGTTGCTTTTTTGTCTTACTCGAATTGGAACCATAAGGCTCTATCCATTTATTCACTAGACCCGAAATACTTTACTGAACTTAAAAATTGTTCTAAAAAGAAAGATTCTCGTTCTATTTCTATTATGAGTACTAGAAATCTTCTTTGATTAGATTATTCTTTTTGATATTTTTCTATTCTTTTTACGACATGCTCTTTTTTCCATTCATTACCTTTCAGGATCAGTCGCGGTCTTATAAACTCTACCAATAGTCTAGACGAATTCCTTCATCCAAATGTGTAAAAGATCATAGTCGCAATTAAAAGCCGAGTACTCTACCGTTGAGTTAGCAACCCGGATTAATATGAAGTGTAGATAAGATCGAAATAAAAAAAAAAAGAAATCCAGCAAACCCATTCATTTTCCTAAAGCGAAGGAAAGAGCCAATAGGGAATGGGGATAAAAAGATCTATTTATATACGATCAAATTATATTTGTTTGAGACGCCATTGTCAATATGAATGGACTTTTTAGAAAGAAAGAAATTTCAATAAATTCTATATAAATTTGTGTTGGATTAGCACAACATAAAGAAGAAATAAGAACTTTGAGCGGAAAAAAATAAGGAATAAGGAAAAGGTAGAGATAGAAAAGATAGCGGCTTTCTTTAATCAAAAAAAGAAAGGTACAATACAAATACAAGAAGAAAGATTACCCCCCTTGTTGGGGGGTTACACAACAAGAAGCAAGAAAAAAAAGAAGAATAAGAAAAAGAAGAAGAAAATAAGTATGAATAGAACAAGAAAAGAAGAAACTTTGAATAAAGAATTACACTAAAGATAGGTACTAGTTACCCTATCCTTTTTTTATTCATGATTCTTGTTTTTCCTTTCTTTCTTTTTTATCAAAAGAAACTCGAAATTCTTTAAAGAATTCTGCCTTCCTTAAAATATCATAAACAGTTCCTGTGGGTTGAGCACCTTTTTCAAGGAAATCTAAAATAGCAGGAACATTTGAATAAGTTTGATTCTTTATCGGATCATAAAAACCCACCTTTCGAAGATCTCTTCCTTCTCTTCGGGATCGAACATCAATTGCAACGATTCGATAGATGGCTCATTGGGATAGATGTAGATAAAAGATGCCCCCCTAGAAACGTATAGGAGGTTTTCTCCTCATACGGCTCAAGAAAAAATGATTCGAATTTCTAGAATTTCTATTTCTATCTATATATATAGAAATAGAAAGAGAAATGGATCCATAAAGAATTAGACTGTAATTTGAGCCTTTTTTTCCTTCTTTACAGAAAAAAGAAATTTCATTTGTACTCCTAACTCAAGTTGGGTAGTTTTGAAAGAGTTCGAAAGGAAATCTTTAGAATTTCTTGAGCTGTCTCTAACCTCTTTTTTGTCTCCTTTCAGATCTCTTTTTTTTACTCATTCTGATCCAATTGTTGAGACAAGTGAAAATAGTGTTTCCTTGTTCCGGAATTTGTTGTCTTTGCTTTGCGCTTTGTCAAATCATTGGGTTTAGACATTACTTCGGTGATCCTTACTCCTTTTCAAAAAGGCAGCAACATACCCTTTGTTTTTTGTTCTTTCTATGGAAAAGGAAAAAATCATACGAAAGATTGATTCCTTTGTGATACACTCTTGATCGAAACAGTTTGAAGATTTCGACAAATCTTATTTTTTCATTTAAAATTTGTTCAAATTTGAACCTCTCCATTTATCTATATTTAGATATTGATGATATATTTACAAAGTTGGTCTAACTTATTGATTGTCACTAACCCTAGATTATTCCCCCGATAAATGAATCAATCATTTTTGCTCGAGCTCCATCATATGCTATACCTTTATATACCATTAGTATCTTTATTTAGCAACCCAAGACAAATTCAATTAGGTTCCTAGCAGAACAAACTATGTCGAGACAAGAGCATCTTCATTCGTATAGAAAATGGTGGATGTCAGAATCCACAGCCAATCATGTCCTTCAAGTCGCACGTTGCTTTCTACCACATCGTTTCAAACGAAGTTTTACCATAACATCCCTCTAATTTTATTTTAATTTGGAACCGTATGCAATTGATTGAATATGGAATCATGGATAGTCATTGGCTGAACCGATACATAATAATCTACACTTATCTATCTATGGATAGATAAGTGTTTATCCGGAAAGGATTTCACTGAAATTTACCCCATATTTTCTCATATGAATAATATCACATGAAAAAAACAAATCAGTTTTAAGCAAACTTATTTACATCTTCAACAGATCTTTCGGGATTGTCCATCATAAAAGATCCCTCTTTTTCTTAAAAAAGAAAAAAAAAAGAAATTAGAAACCTCAAAAAAAGCCTTTGACTTTACTTTCATTCAAATGAAAAATAAATCCCCATGAATGGATAAAAGTTTTTATCCACTTTAACTAAATACTATACTAACTAAATAATATACTAAACTAAATATTTCATTGAAATATTCATAAATATTCAATTATAGAATAATAAGATAATCTTCAATAATAAGATTATATTAAATAATATTAAAAAGAAAAATATACAATATATATTAAATAATAGAATTTTAATGAAATTCTAAATTCATATATTCTAATATGAAATATGAATTATGAATATTTTCTCATTTATTATTTATGAAATATGATTTTCTGATTCTAATATTATGATTGACTTATTATTTACCATCTCCGATTGAATCTGATTTTCATTTAATTTAAAACAGAGAGATAGTTTGAGAATAAAGTTTCTTTGTTTTCATTATTATGGAGTGGAAAAGTCTCGTGTAAGGTAAGATCAAAGAGAAGATCAGAATCCTCGGATTCTGATCTTTTCGCATCCATCTCTATCATATAAAACAAATAATCGTTAACGAAAGTAATCACGAATATTTCAGAATAAAAAACTTAAATAATCGTTAACGAAAGTAATCACGAATATTTCAGAATAAAATACTTTAGTAAAAAAGTAAAAAAAAAAAAAAAGATATGATTCTAAGAATCATTCTTAGAATTAAGATTGGATAACATTGTATCCAACATTAAACAGAAGATTGTTTAATGAAATTTCAATAGAGAAGAATCTTTCGTTTCTGATGCAAAAGATCTGGGACGGAAGGATTCGAACCTCCGAGTAACGGGACCAAAACCCGTTGCCTTACCGCTTGGCCACGCCCCATTTTGATTTGGTCTAAGAAAAACTAAGCTAAATATTGGTTATTCGTCAATAACCAACCAAAAGAAATATAGGACATTTTGTCGCTAGGATTCAACACAATAGATATAGAATCAAAAAGATTAATTGATCATTACTTAGAATTCAATTAAGATATTGTATGAAAATAGAATTCCTTGTATTCTTATTTGATTGTAGAATGTAAGGAAGGATTCTTGATTGGGGAGAAGTCAAAGAAAAAGAAGAATTTCTTTCTTTTATCTGCCTTTTTCTTTAAAATTTTCCCTCAGAAAAACAATTCAATCGAATCTGATAATTTATTATCATTTCAATTTAATTTGAATCTTTAAGAACAAGAAAAGAATATTTGTTATGTTTAATATCTTTAGTTTAATCTGTATCTGTCTTAATTCTACCCTTTATTCGAGTAGTTTTTTCTTCGCCAAATTGCCCGAGGCTTATGCCTTTTTCAATCCAATCGTAGACGTTATGCCGGTTATCCCTTTATTCTTTTTTCTCTTAGCCTTTGTTTGGCAAGCTGCTGTAAGTTTTCGATAAAAATGGAATCTCTATTCAATTCAGAATTTCTTCGATAAAAAAAAGATGAGATTTTTATTCTTAAAATCAATAAGATCAGAAATAAGATTCAGATAAGTCTGGGCATTAGGAACCCTCGATTCAAAAAGCGAAATTCTGGTATTTTAGATTTTCTATTGAAATTGAATTTTCATAAGGGAAGGGGGTGATGATCTTTATCTTTAATCAGCTTATTTCTTCTTTTGTTCTGACCTTTCCTTTATAAGATCCCATACAATACCTATGTATAGATATGGATATGGCAAGAAATCTTTGGTAACAAAAAATACGAATCTTATTACATTAGAAATAAATTCGTGAAAATAAATTTCAAAAAAAACTTCCTTTTTTTTTTTCATCTTTAAAGCGTCATATCAAAATAGTGTATAGTGTGTGTCGTAAAATAGGTGATCTATTTCCTTCAAAAAAAATGATCTTATCTTGGAGATTTGTAATGCTTACTCTTAAACTATTCGTTTACACAGTAGTAATATTCTTTGTTTCTCTCTTCATCTTCGGATTCTTATCTAATGATCCGGGGCGTAATCCTGGGCGTGAAGAATAAAAAAAGAGATGAGATTCGTTTTTACTTTTTCCTTGATTTTTTCATAGGTAAATGTATAAATAAATGGAATAGATGCTAGATAAAGATAAAAGATTCATAAAAGAAAATAATCGAAATCTATTCCAATTCTAAAATCTCAAGTGATCAGGGGGGTCGGAGAGAGAGGGATTCGAACCCTCGGTACGAATAATTCGTACAACGGATTAGCAATCCGACGCTTTAGTCCACTCAGCCATCTCTCCCCATTCCAAATTGGAAATTTATCATGTGATTTAACACGTGAAGTCAAGATTGAGAACAATCTTTCTTTTCCTTCAATGATTCGAAACAGATTTCTCCAATAGACCAATAGAAAAGAAAGAATACCTTACTTATTTTATTTTGTACAAAAGGTTCATTTCCCCGGCCTGGTTAAGTATAAGTACTGGCCGGGCCAGTACTTCTTTTGTTCCAACGAATAAAAATTAACAAGAAGAATAATTTTCATTGCCATTCCTAATTATTATAAATTCTTTAATAAATTATCTATATCTAGATTAATATAGAATATTCTATATATTCTAGAATTCTATATTAATATATTAATATGATATATTCTATATTGAAATATTCAATATTAGATATCTTTTGAAAAGAAATATATCTTATAAGAGAAATAATATCAAATAGAAAACACATATTTCTAAATTGAGACTATAAATCATTTACTTGTCTCTTTATACACAGTCTGTCATTTTTTTTTTTTTTTTATTGTTACGGCTACAACCGGCAGCAAGAATAATTCTAGCGGGATCAGCGAGATCTGATAAATGGGCAACGACAGTATCTGTAGCTAGATATAAGAGACAGTATTCTATATATTCTAGAATTCTATATTAATATATTAATATGATATATTCTATATTGAAATATTCAATATTAGATATCTTTTGAAAAGAAATATATCTTATAAGAGAAATAATATCAAATAGAAAACACATATTTCTAAATTGAGACTATAAATCATTTACTTGTTCAAAGCAAAGGACAAGCTTGAAAGTTTGAGGCCCGATTTACCCGAATTCAGAAGTTCAAGTGAAGGGAGGTTTCAAAAAAAATACTTATAACTTTAGTACACTATTTAAATTTGACTAAACTTTTTGCTATTCACCTCTTCTTTATTCTTTTTCAAGTTTTCAATCCCGCGCCGCGGCGGAACAAAATACGTGTTAATGCTGGAATTCTCATGATTCTCATGCTATCTTGACTGCGTCTGATTACATTTGTTGGACAAATGGTGCATTCATATCCAATAATGAATATGTAGCGGGTATAGTTTAGTGGTAAAAGTGTGATTCGTTCTATTAACAACTTCAATAGTTAAGGGGTCTTTCCATTTTTTTCATATTTCATATTCCGATCAAAAACTTTATTTCTTAAAAAGATTTAATCCTTTACCCCTCAATAGGACATTTGAGGAAAGAATATACATTCTCACGATTTCTATCCAAAAGGCAATCAGAATTTTAATAAAAAGAATTGGATTATGGAGTCGAGAAGCATAATTTTTTTGATTGGTTCAATTCTTCCAATTGAATGAGTATGAATAAAAGATCTATGGATGATAGTACAAAACTTTCAATCGTAACTAAATCTTCAATCTTTGCGCTGAAAAAGGGTGAGATTGAAGCCAAATAGCTAGAAAATGATGGTTTTGGTTTACTAGAACCCTCGGCTTCTTGTTTCAGCTCGGTAGAAACAAAATTATTTTCCTTAGGATCCCACGAGTAGAAAAGAAATAGGGAACGAAGTAACTAGACTAGAGACTAGAAAGATTTGATAGAATCCCCCTCTTCTAGAGGGATCATCTAAAAAGCAAGTAGCTTTAGATGCATTCGTAAAAAAAGCTGACATAGATGTTATGGATCTCATTTTTTATCTGGTGGGAATACATAGATCTTCCATAAAGGAGCCGAATGAAACCAAAATCTCATGTTCGGTTTTGAATTAGAGATGTTAAAAATGATCAACCAACGTCGACTATAACCCCTAGCCTTCCAAGCTAACGATGCGGGTTCGATTCCCGCTACCCGCTATATATTCATTCCTTAACTTCATATGATATACAGATGCATTATCCTTTTGAATATGCATCCTTCTTTTTATTGGATAGGACAGAGGTCTTCTAAACCTTTGGTATAGGTTCAAATCCTATTGGACGCAATTTCTTTCTATATATCTATTCTAGATAGAGAATAGAAAAAAAAAGAAGAACTCTATTTTATAAAAGATAAAGGGCCCTTTTTTGAATGATTTGAATCAGAAATCTTTCTCACGGATTTCTCTTAATTAAGAATATAAGAAAAACGATCCATTTACATTTATGTTTGTTCCTGAAGTAGAAAGAGTTCGATCTGTTCCTGAATAGCTTCTCTCAAAAGGGTTTCAGCTTCTTCGGTGAATATCTTGGTAGAAGATAGAATTTCTTGAAATTTAGGTTTATTCTTTGTTAAGTAGGTACGTAACCCAACGAGAAATTTCTTTACCTGTCCAATTTCTAATGTATCAAGATATCCATTCGTTCCGGTGTAAATAGTAGCTATCTGGTCTTCCACCGCGAGAGGGTCTGATTGGGATTGTTTGAGCAACTCACGTAATCGTTGACCTCTTGCCAATTGATTCTGAGTAGCTTTATCTAGATCAGAAGAAAATTGTGCAAAGGCTTCTAATTCTGCAAATTGAGCTAGTTCCAATTTTGATTTGCCAGCTACTTGTTTCATGGCTTTAATTTGAGCTGCCGATCCTACTCTGGAAACAGAAATA